TAAGGAATCGGAGGAAGATGCGACGATTTTTTCCAGGAAATCCCCAACGAAAAATACACACTATTCCTTCTTTTCTATCGAAGCGATCATAACCACTACCTACATTCCACGAAATTGTGCACCACAAATAAGAGCTAATAAAAAGACCGGCGATCCCATAGAAAGACATCACGATCCCTTGTGGAAAAAAAAGAATTTGCTGAGACGGAAATAAAGATATCAAATTTCTACCAAGATAACTAGAAGTTCCAACCAATAAGAATCCTAATGAACCTAAAAAAAGGATAATGGCCCACCAGAAATTACTTGCTTTTCGAGACCCCATTATAGGTTCTATCCATATATGTTCTGATCGCCAACTCATACTTGATCCAGTTGTATTTTATTGAAATTGAGAAAAGACCCCAAATGAATTTGACTTTACTCTTTTTGTTTCCGAAGTAACTCTCATCAACTAGCACTAGTTTGATGTGAACCTTTAGGAGTCATTCATCAAATTGGTTAGATCTAAAATAATAAAAGACCTTTCATATGATCCTACTATAGATATCGACATACATCTAGATATGCTGACTTTACATTTCAGCCATCCGGCGATCCTGATCTATTTGAAAATAGCTAAAAGTCATTTACCCATATAGCATTTTCTGCAGGCATAAGAGCTTTTCTTTTATGTTCGGTTTTATGTTCGGTGGAAGCCACATGTTATATCATATTCCACGAAATAGATATCTGTGTTATGATACAAGTCTAAGTTTGAAAAAAAAATGGATGAGATTGGATCCCATCGGATCTACACAATCTTGTTTTTTTGAACATGAAGAAATAAAGAAGCCATTGCAATTGCCGGAAATACTAGGCCTATTAAAGGCACAAAAATAGAGGGAAGGTTGAGAGTTATCATAGAATGGGTACCTCGATTTACTATTTTATTTTTACCTGTTTTTATTATTTAAAATGATAAAGATATCTTATAATAATTATAATTAAGAATTGGAATTCTTATTAATTCGTAGATATGGTAGAGAATTACTATCTTATAGATAATGCTATAGATAATGAAAATCGAATTCAAAATGAAATTAGTATATATAAGTATATAGTGAGTATATATAATATATCTCTAACTTAGTATATATACTAAGCACAAGGAATGTCGAACTAAATAAATGGACCTATTCATGTTTTTTCTACATGAAAGATATGTATGATAATCGACTTTCATATTATTCTTCTTTTCTTCGTCTTTTGTTCTTGTCTTCTAATTTAATAAAGAAAAAGTTTCTTACAAATTATCGAAAGATTCGTTAGAATCCAATCCAACCGGGATTTCTAGTCAAAATGGGATTCTCGGAAGATATAGAAAGATGTAAAACTCTATTCTATATTTTCATTATATATACATATGTAAGACGGGAATAGGAAATTCGTTTTATTCGCCTAATTTCATGAAAAGAAAAATTCACTCTTTTATTTTGTTGATAGAGGGTTGTTGATTAGTAATCAACAATATAGGTAAAAAAAAAAAGAGTTATCCGAAACTTCTTTCTACAAGTAGATCTTAAAATAAAACTCAATTCTTTTTATTTTTACTTGGATTCCTATAAACTAACTACTTGTTTGCTACAAATAAAATAATTGAACTTAATGTTCTACTTGATTGAATTTTGATTCAAAGGAAAGAAAGCGTGGAGCTGAAATAATTCACTTAGAACGCTTTTTAAAAGATTACGTGGTACGATTAGATCGAATAAGCCCTTCTGGAATAAATATTCAGCCGCTTGTGAACCTTCAGGTACTGTTTTATTTAATGTTTGTTCAATTACTCTTTTACCTGCAAATGCAATGTAGGCATTGGGTTCAGCAATAATGATATCCCCCAACATACCAAAACTCGCTGTCACCCCACCAGTAGTAGGAGATGTAAGGATTGATACATAGAATAACTTTTTATTTGATTGATAATCATATAAAGCAGAAGAGATTTTAGCCATTTGCATCAAGCTCAAACTTCCTTCTTGCATGCGTGCCCCCCCGGAAGCACACACTATAATAAGAGGTAGAAATTTCTTAGTAGCGTACTCAATCAAACGTGTGATTTTCTCCCCGACTACGGATCCCATACTACCCCCCATAAACTGAAAATCCATAACCCCAAGTGCTACGGGAATACCGTTTAGTTGACCTATGCCTGTTTGAACAGCCTCAGTTAATCCTGTCTTTCTTTGATAAGAATCAATACGATCCTTATAAGGCTCCTCCTCCGAATGAAATTCAATGGGATCCAGAGAGACCATGTCTTCATCCATAGGATCCCAAGTACCTGGATCAATCGAAAGTTCGATTCTATCTGAACTACTCATTTTCAAATGATATCCACATTGTTCACAAATATTCATTTTTGATTTAAAAAATTTTTTATAATTTAATCCATAACAATTTTCGCATTGAACCCACAAATGCCTGTATTTTTGAGTTACATCGAGATCATTAGAACTTT